TGTGATGATTTTTAAATCTTTTCTACTAGGTAATCCATTATCCTTATGCATGAAAATAATAAATTCGGTCGTTGTGATCGGGCTCTATTATGGATTTATGACCACATTCTCCATAGGGCCCTCTTATCTCTTATTTCTCCGAACTTGGATTATGGAAGAAGGAAATGAAAAGGAGGTATCCGCAACAACTGGTTTTATTGCGGGACAGCTCATGATGTTCTTATCGATCTATTATGCGCCTCTGCATCTAGCATTAGGTAGACCTCATACAATAACTGTCCTAGTTCTACCGTATCTTTTGTTTCATTTCTTCTGGAACAATCATAAAAACTTTTTTGATTATAGATCTACTCACAGAAATTCAATGCGTAATCTCAGCATTCAATGTGTATTCCTTAATAATCTAATTATTCAATTATTCAACCATTTTATTTTACCAAGTTCCACGTTAGCTAGATTAGTCAACATTTATATGTTTCGATGCAACAACAAGATTTTATTTTTAACAAGTAGTTTTGTTGGTTGGTTAATAGGTCACATTTTATTCATTAAATGGGTTGGATTGGTATTATTCTGGATACGGCAAAATCGTTCTCTTCGATCTAATAAGTATCTCGTGTTAGAATTGAGAAATTCTATGGGTCGAATCTTTAGTATCCTCTTATTTATTACCTGTTTTTACTCTTTAGGCAAAATGCCGTCACCTATTGTCACTAAGAAACTGAAAGATAAAGAAACCTTAGAAATGGAAGAAGGGGAAAAAAGAGAGGAAGAAAGTGATGTAGAAACAACTTATGAAATGAAGGAGACTGAACAAGAACAAGAGGAATCCACCCAAGAAAAACCTTACCTTTATTCGGAAGAAAAGGAGGATCTGGACAAAATAGATGAAACGGAAGAGATCCGAGTGAATAGAAAGGAAAAAACAAAGGATGAATTTAACTTTCAAGAGGCATACTATCAAGATAGCCCGGTTTACGAAGATTTTGATCTGGAGACCCATCAAGATAATTGGGAATTGGTAAGACTGAAAGAAGAGAAAAATAAAAGATTGTGGGTTGAAAAAACTTTTGTCACTTTTTTTTTTGATTATAAGCGATGGAATCGTCCATTGCGATATATAAAAAATGATAAATTAGAAAATGCTTTACGCAATGAAATGTCACAATTTTTTTTTTTTACATGTACAAGTGATGGGAAACAAATAATATCCTTTACATATCCGCCCAGTTTATCAACTTTTTCGGAAATGCTAGAACAAAGAATTTCTTTGTACATAATAGAAAAACTATATGACGAAGATCTTTATAATTATTGGATTTATGCTAATGAAAAAAAAAAGTGCAATTTGAACAATGAATTGAGAAGCCGAATCCAAATTATAGAACAAAATGAGAGATCCTCTAGTTTGGATATGCTTGAAAAAAAAATCATATTATGTGATGATGAAAAAAAAAAGAAATGCTTGCCAAAAGCTTATGATCCTTTTTTCAACGGACCATATCGAGGAACGAGAAAAAAATTAGATTCACGTGCAATCATGAATACTTATAAAGATACAGAAGATTTAGTAGAATTTTTTTTTCTAAATAAGATTCATGATTTACTTATTAATAATTCCGTAAAACTTCACCGTCAATCATTTTTAAATTCTACAGAAGAAAAAGGAATTGATTCAGAAAGTGAAGAAAAATATTTTCAATTTTTATTTGATGTAATTACAACACATACAAAAGATCAAAAAAGAATGAAAAAGAAATCTATTGGAATTAGAAAAGAAGAAATCAGTAAAAAGGTTTTTCGATGGTCATACAAATTAACCGAGAATTTGGGAGAAGAAGAAGAAAATGAAGAAGATTTAGAGGAAGAATATTATGAGATTCATTCAAGAAGATCCAAACGTATGATAATTTATAACGATAATGATCAGAATACCAATTCTCTTTCTAGTCTTCAGAATACTAGTAACAATGATGAAAAGGATGATCAAACGGAAGAGCTAGTTTTGATACGTTACTCACAACAATCGGATTTTCGTCGCAATCTAATCAAAGGATCCATGCGCGCTCAAAGACGTAAAACAGTTATTTGGAACCTCTTTCAAGCAAATGTACATTCTCCTCTTTTTTTGGATCGTCTAGACAAAACATCTTTTTTTTCGTTTTTTGATATCAACGAAATTAAGAATCTAATTTTTAGGAATTGGATGGGGAGAGAACAAGAATCAGAATTAAAAATTTCCTCTTTTGAAAATGAAGATAAGAAAGAAGAAAAAAAATATAAAAATGAACAGATAGAAATATCAGAAGCTTGGGATACCTTTATATTTACTCAAGTAATAAGAGGTTTGATGTTAGTAACCCAATCTTTTCTTAGAAAATACATTATATTGCCTTCATTAATAATAGCCAAAAATCTTTTCCGTATGTTATTATTTCAAATTCCCGAGTGGGACGAGGATTTTAAGGAATGGAATAGAGAAATACATATTAAATGCACCTATAACGGTGTTCAATTCTCAGAAACAGAATTTCCCCAAGCTTGGTTAATAGACGGTATTCAGATAAAGATTTTATATCCTTTCTGTCTAAAACCTTGGAGAAAATCTAGGGCACGATCTCATCATAGAGATCTAATGAAAAAAAAAGAAAAAAAAATAAATTTTTGTTTTTTAACAGTCTGGGGAATGGAAGCGGAACTTCCCTTTGGTTCTCCCCGAAAACGACCTTTCTTTTTTGAACCTATTTATAAAGAACTTAAAAAAAGAAAGAAAAAGGTGAAAAATAAATTTTTACAACTTATAATAAAAAAAAAATCCTTTCTAAAAGTTAGAAAAGAAAAAAAAAAAGGAGTCATCCAAATAGTTCGAATTATCAACCTAATAATGAAAAAACTGGATAAAGTAAATCCAAATTTATTATTTGAAGTGAGGAAAGAAAAAGTATATGAACCGAACGAAAATAATAAAGATTTAAAAAGAAATATTCCTAGCGAATCATCCGTTCTAAATCAAACGATAAATTGGTTCAATTATTCACTAATAGAAAGAAGAATGAAAGATCTTTCTGATAAGACAATTCAAATCAGGAATCAAATCGAAGGAATTGCAAAAGACAAGAAAAAAAAAGAAATAGTTATAATTTATGATAATAAAAGATCGGGATTACAGAAGCCTATTTGGAAAATAGTAAAAAGGAAAAATATCCGATTAATGCGTAAATCACACTACTTTATCAAATCATTCATTGAAAAAATATACATAGATATTTTTTTATGTACCATTACCATTTCTAAAATCAATACACAACTTTTCTTTGAATCAACAAAAAAGATCTTTAATAAATCCATTTACAACAATGGAATAAATAAAGAACAAGAAGGAATTGATGAAAGAAATCAAAATACAATGAATTTTATTTTGACTATAAACAAATTTTTTTCAAATATTGATAATACTAAGACTAGCAATAAAAATTCCAATACTTATTGGAACTTATCTTCCCTATCCCAAGCATATGTTTTTTACAAAATATCCCAAAACCAATTACTTAATAAGTCTCAATTGAGATCTGTATTTCAATATCAAGGGAGCTATCCTTTTTTTAAGGATAATTTAAAAGACTATTGTAGAATACACGGAATATTTAATTATAAATCAAGACATAAGCAAATTAATACGTTTGTAATGAACGAATGGAAAAACTGGTTAAAAAGTTATTATCAATACGATTTATCTCAAAAAAAAAAGTATCAATTAGTATTAGTACCTAAAGAATGGAGAAATAGAATTGATAAACATCGTACGATTCAAAACAAGGAATCAAACCAATTGGATCTCTATAAAAAATACCGATTCATTTATTCCATGAAAGAAAATGACTATGCAGAGAATTCATTTATGAATAAAAAAGATAAATGGAAAAAACATTACAGATATGATATTTTATCATATAAATACATAAGCCTCCCTAATTTATACATTTCTGGATCAACATTAGAAAAAAAAAGGGACCAAGAAATTACATATCATTTGAATACATCGAAACCTGAATCATTTTATGTATTGGTAAGTATACCTAGTAATGATTATCTAGAAAAAGGATTTATTATTGATAGGAATACTAATTTGGATAGAAAATATTTTGATTGTAGAATTCTTCATCTTTGTTTTCTAAATAATATTGAGAATAATATGGATATCTGGACCAATGCACATATTGGCATCAAGATTCAGAAAAATACTAAGACTGAAATTAATAATTTCAACAAAATGGAAAAAAAAGATCTTTTTTTTCCTACAATTCATCAAAAGATCAAAACATGCAATTTCATTTTTGATTGCATGGGAATGAATAAAAAAAGTTTCTATGATAATGATATCGCATCCAATCATGATACTATATCCAATCTAGAAACTTGGTTCTTCCCAGAATTTGTACTACTTTTTGATGTATATAAAATTCAACCTTGGATCATCCCAATCAAATCACTCTTTTTTCATTTTTCTATAAATGAAAAAATTAACGTAAAATCATCTAATAAAAAAAAAGATCTTGAATTAGTAAATTCCAAGCAGGAAGAAAACCAACAACAGGTCCAAAGAGATTTTGTATTGAATCTACTAAACCAAAAGAAGAAAAAAGCTGTTGAAGAAGATTACGCAAGCTTAGAAATAAAAACAGAACAATATAAGAACAATAATGAAATGGAACTAGATTTCTTTTTGAGAAAATATTTACTTTTTCAACTAAGATGGGCTGATCATTTGAATAAGAAAATAATGAAAAATCTAAGGGTATATTGTCTCCTACTTAGACTGATAAATCCAAAGGAAATTGCTCTATCTTCGATTCAAAGAGGTGAAATAAATCTAGATGAAATGTTGATTCAAAGGGACCTAGTTCTTGCAGAATTAATAAGAAAGGGAATATTTATTATTGAACCTATTTGTCTATCTATACGAAGGGACGGAAAATCTATTATATATCAAACTATGGATATTTCATCAGTCGATAATAAGAAGTACCAAACAAATAAAAAAGACACAAAAAAAATAATTGAGAAAAGGAGTTTTGAAAAATCCATTGCACAACACAGCAACCTATTTTTGAGTGGAGACAAAAATCATTATGATTTACTTGTTCCTGAAAATATTCTATCCCCCATACGTCGTAGAGAATTTCGAATTCGAATTTGTTTAAATTCCCGGAATTTTCATGTTGTGGATAGAAATCCAAGATTTTGCACTGAAAATAAAATAAGAAACTGTGGACAATTTTTGAATGAGAACAAACATATTAATACAGATAGAAACAATTTCATTAAAATCAAATTGTTTCTTTGGCCCAATTATAGATTAGAAGATTTAGCTTGTATGAATCGCTATTGGTTTGATGCCAATAACAGCAGTCGTTTCAGTATGTTAAGAATACATATGTATTAACAATTAGGAATGAATTCAATTCAAATGAAAAAGAATTTATAGTGAATTTCCTACATATCGTCTAACATATTTGGTAGATGATAAAGCCAAAACATATATACTATGTAGTAATGTAGTAATAATATAATACATGATTCTGATTTCATAGTATATAAACTTTCATTAGGAAGAGTGGAATTTCTTTAAGTAAAAAGATTAAGTAAAAAGAATAAAGAAATTGTTCTATTTTGCGAATACATATATGTTTTGTATATTTTGATCAAAATATACAAAACATAAAAACATGAAACACATAAATGAAAAAAAGAGTATATGAATAGAATTCAAATTTGATGTATACTAGATAAAAAGATAAAAATAACTGGCATAATAAATATTCTTTATTCTTATTTTTTTCTTTTTCCTGATCAGTAAAATTCACAGAAAATAAAAATACAAATTTTCATTTATGGTCAAAAAAAATTCATTCATCTCAGTTATTACACAAGAAGAAAAAGAAGAAAATAGTGGATCTGTTGAATTTCAAGTATTCCATTTCACCAGTAAGATACGGAGACTTACTTCACATTTAGAATTGCACAAAAGAGATTTTTTATCACAAAGGGGTCTACGGATAATTCTAGGAAAACGTCAACGATTATTGACTTATTTGTCAAAGAAAAATAAAGTGCGTTATAAGAAATTAATGGATCAATTAAATATTAGGGAACCAAAAATTTCTTAATTCAATTTAAATTTCTTATTATTATTTTATTATTCTTGTTCTTTTTTCTTTTTTAATTATTTTTTTCTTAGTTCAGTTATTCTTTGTTTATATTTTTCATTTTAATAAATGAATGAAATAATGAATTAAGGAAAAAAATATGAGCCACAAGGGACATTGGACAAAGTTTCATAATTACCTTATCCTATACAAATCATTTACTTGTAACTATTCAATATCTTTAGTAATATTTCTGGAATCATTTCTTATATTAGGAGGTCTGGGAATAGTATTACTTACCAATCCCATTGATTCTGCCTTTTCATTGGTATTGGTGTATATCCTTAATTCTATATTTCTATATTTTTTTTTAATTCCTATTTTGTAGATGCCACTCAGTTGCTTATTTGTGGGAACCATAAATGTATTAATCATATTTGCTGTGCTGTTTATGAACGGTTCAGAATATTCCAATGATTCCTATTTGCGGACCTTTGGAAATAGGATCACTTCATGGGTTTGTACAAATATTTTTTTTTCATTGAATGACTACTTTCCCAGATACGTTATGGTACGGAATTTTTTGGACTACAAGATCAAATCAGATTATAAAACAGGATTTCTTCATAAGTAACGTTAAACAAATTGGGATTCATTTATCCACAGATTTTTTTCTTCCTTTTAAACTCATTTATCTAATACTTTTACTTTCTTTGATAGGTGCAATTACTATGGCTCGTCAATAATCTAATATCAATAATCTAATATAATAAGAAAGAAGAACTTCTTTTTTTTATTTAAAGAATGAAAATGGATTTAATGTATTTTTTCTCAATCTTTGTTATAGCCATTGCTGCTGTTTAAGCAGCTATTAGCCTAGCTATTGTCTCGTTGATCCATCGTAATAGAAAATAAATTCGTATTAATCAATCAAATTTGCTGAAGAATTAGTCATAATTTTTCTATTTTCACATATAAATAAAAATATAAGACTTTTATAGAATTTTAGAATATTCTAAATAGAATCTAATAGAATTAGAATAATAAGATAATATAATTAGAATTCAATATTAATAGAATCTAAAATTATCTTATTATTATTTACTTATTTATTTTCTTTCTTTTCTTTTTTCATATAGATTTATGATTGATATTTAGAGTTACTAACCTCTTCTATCACTAAACTAATAACAAACGTATTAATTTGATATTTAATTTGATATTTATATATAATCTATCAATAATATCCTTAATTCTATTTCTATCTATCTATATTTTCCTATATTTTCTATCTATCTATATATTATCTATATAATTATATTTCTATATACTAGAATCTTTATATATTTTATCTTTATATATTCTATATCTATATACATATATACATATAGTAAAAATACATATATACATATAGTAAAATTAACATGAATTGAATTCGTAAACTTTTATTTCATGGTTATTTAAATGGAAATCAAAGTATCTTGGTCCTTTCTCATAAACAGATTAAAAAATATATTGATTCTTAAATTTTTGATAAATCATTGATTCATCTGGTGTCTACAATAGAAAATATATGATTATTTCATTTTCTTATTTTACCAGATTGAAAATTTTTTGTGTTCAAAACTGGAATTTACAGACCCAATGTCACATTCAGTAAAGATTTATGATACATGTATAGGATGTACCCAATGTGTTCGAGCTTGCCCCACGGATGTATTGGAAATGATACCTTGGGACGGATGTAAAGCTAAGCAAATTGCTTCTGCGCCAAGAACCGAAGATTGTGTAGGTTGTAAAAGATGTGAATCCGCTTGTCCAACGGATTTTTTGAGTGTCCGTGTTTATTTATGGCATGAAACAACTCGCAGCATGGGTCTTTCTTATTGATATGTAACAAAAAACTCCACTTGAATCATTTGATTCCTCTTTACCAACAAAAGCCCGTATTCGAGAAAAGAGAATCTATTATTCTTCTCCCGAGCACGGGCTTTTCTGGTATAATCTTATCTTGTCTTTATCACGAGTTATTTTTATTGGTTAACAATACTTTTTGGTTTGACCATATTTGCGGGTTCTTCAATTATCTTTTTCACTCATAGGAGAAAAAAGGTGTATAGATGGTATACTCTATATATATGTATCCTAGAGTTCCTTCTAATGATCTATTTATTTTGTTTTTATTTTTTTATCATTTTCATTTTCCAATTGGACGATCCGTTAACCCAATCTAAGAAGGATTCTAAATGGATCAATCTTTTTTATTTTCAATGGAGACTGGAAACCTATGGACTTTCCATAGGACCCTTTTTACTGACAGGATTTAGAACTACTTTAGTAGCTTGGCCAATTACTAAAAATTCGCGATTTTTATATTTTTATATTTCTTTTGATGTTAGCAATGTATAGTGGTCAAATAGCATCATATTCTTCTCGAGACTTTTTACTTTTTTTCATCATGTAGGAATTCAAATTAATTCTTTTTTTATTTACTTTTATCCATGTGGGGAGGAAAAAAATGTCTATACTCGACTACAAAGTTTCTTTTGTGCACTACCGGAGGTTCTTTTTTTTTCTTAATAGGAATTCTAAGTATGGGTTTACTAATTATAGGAATAACTGGCATAGGACTTAATGAAATCCTTTTATAAATACTATCTCATAGATTGATTGGTGCTGTGCTTTTTTCTTAGCAGAAAAAAGTTGTGATAGAATACGTTTTTTTTATCTCGAAAAGATGGGAATACCTATTCCAATGTCAAATTCCAATGTCAAAAATATTTATCATGTTCTTTATCATGTTTAGTAGTTTCTCGATGGTTTCTCTTGCATTGTCAAGAATGCGTGGTTTTGTTGCAGAATTCTTACTCTTTTTTGGAATAATTACCAGCCCAAAATATTTTTTCATACCAAAAATGTTAATTCCTTTTGTTATGTCAATTGGAATGATATTAAATTATATTTTTTATTATCTATGTTACGATATTACGTCAGATTTTCTATGGATACAAGCTATTTAATATTACAAACTCGAATTTTTTTGAGTCCGGACCACGAGAACTCTTTGTCTCGATCTATATCTTTCTACCTGTAATAGGAATTGGTATTTATCCTGATTTGTTCTCCCGTTATCGGTTGACAAGGTACAAGTTCTATTTTTATAGATACTCATTCTTTTTTTAGATTCAGTAAATTTCATTAATTGGAAAAAAAAAGTCTTATAATTCTTCGACTTTCATATTTTCACGATTATTCGTTGTACAATGAAAAAAAGGTAAGTGTTAATTAGAATTGTAATTAGATATATCTAAAGTTTTTGAGAACCTTTTGAATAATTCCTCTATTTAAAATTTAAAAGGTTCTCAAAAACTCGAACAAAATTTCATTGTGTATCTGACGATTCTTTTATGTATCCTTTATTTTTTCTTTATTCTTTATGCAGTTTCTTTATATTCAATTAGACATTCATTGGAATGAGCCATAACTATGGAACCCAATTCCTAATAGATTGATCCCAAAATAGCATATCCAAATTAGGAGAAATCCTATAGAAGCTACAAATGCCGAATTCGTAACTTGATCTTGCAATTTTGAATTTTTTCTAGTATGTAAATAAATTGCAAATATGGTCCAAGTAATAAATGCCCAAGTTTCCTTAGGATCCCAATTCCAATATGAACCCCATGCTTCATTAGCCCATACTGCTCCAGAAAGAATACCTATGGTTAAAAAGGTAAACCCTAAACTAATGACACGATAACTCCAAGAATCCAAATGCTGAATTAATTGATATTTGTAAAAATTTTTAAATGATAGTAAAGAAGTCTTTTTTAAAATACTTCCTTTTTCGTTCAAATATTCTATATTACCAAAGAAAAACGATTTCCTTAAACTGAAAAAATTCTTGTTTTTCAAAAAAAAATTGGTTTTTTTTTGAAATGTAATAACTATAAGAGCAACTGATAATAAAGATCCGCATAAAAGAGCTGCATAGCTCAATAACATCATACTGACATGCATCATTAACCACTGAGATTGTAGAGCAGGTACTAATATTGCGGGTTGATGCATTTCAGTTGAAAGACCTGACGTGGCGAAACCTTGGGTAAAAATGGCACTTGGTGCAGTTATTGTGTTTAAATCATTTTTATAATTTCTAATATACGGAATTATATGAATAATGGATAAACTCCATGAAAGGAAAATTAATGATTCGTATAAATTACTTAAAGGAAAATGTCCCGAAGAAATCCAACGAGTAACTAAAAACCCTGTTATAGAAAAAAAAGTAGCTATCATTCCTTTTTCTAACGAATTACGTAATTCTTCGATTTCGTAGACTAATAAGTTCATCAAATGAATTATAATCACAATTGAAATGATCGAAAAGGAAATATGAGTTAATATATGCTCTAAGGTCGCAAATATCATAAAGAAAAGTCCTTTTTAAAAAATTTAAATTGGGGCTTAAATAGAATCTAAAATATTGAAAAATTGAGATTATTTAGATTCTATTAGATCTATTATACAATTAGATCTATTGCATCTATATTATTAACATGAATTAATATTTATGCCGCCACTCGGACTCGAACCGAGATGCTCTAGCACTGCTTCCTAAGAGCAGCGTGTCTACCAATTTCACCATGGCGGCGGCTTACTTTAAATAATAATAGGAAATTCATGTTGAATTGTCTATATTCAATATTGTTTAGCAAACAATGAAGAAAGATGCATTTCCATTCGTATATTCATATGGAAATGTTCAATATCAATACTACTTAATTAGTATCTTCATCTTCATAAGTTCATTTTTAATAATGAATTTTATCCGTACTAGAAATCTAGCTTTTGTTTATCCAGAACAGTCAGAACTCAAAAGTTTCGTTCTCAGTCGGAGTCTAAAATTCATAATCTTTTTTCTAATGATTTTGAGGCCCAAGGCCGTAGTATAAAGTAGAATGGAATATTAAGATTCTTACTTGTCTATCGTAATTGTGCTTTTCTATTTTGAAAAGCACAATTCATAGGAAATAAAAAAAATCTTACGAATTCAATTCAATATCAATAAATCTCAATTTCAATAGATCTATAGATATAAATAGATATAAAAAAATAAAATATACAATACTGAGTACTTTGAATCAAGTAGACAGAAAGATTCTTCTTTTTCTATTACCTAGCTCTAACTAATAATAACTAATAATGAAAAGTGAAATAAAATACAATACACAATACTTTGGAAGTTCTTTAAAACATATCAATTAAGATTTTTCCAAGACTTTTTTTTGTGCAACAAAGAAACTTTTTGACTGTCCGGTGGAAATAGATTGAGCTAAAGAAAAAGCTTTGACTGCCTCTAAAGATCCTTTTTTTTTCCAAAGATTTCTACGAATATGCTTTTTTGACATAGAAGTACGTTTTTTTGGAACTGCCATTCAAAAGGTAATTGACTCCTTTTTTTTATCGTTGTATGTGAAAGACATATATTGTTCAAAAAAGAATTACTTTATTCTTAATTATTATCTATATTTATCTATTATCTATATTTAATTCCATAAATTCCAAAAATCCTTCAATAATATCATAACATAAAAATAGAAAAAAAGAAAATAAATAAGAAAGTAAAAAGATTCTAAAATGATTCTATTTGGGAGAATGTGGTCATAAATCCATAATAGAGCCCGATCACAACGACCGAATTTATTATTTTCATGCATAAGGATAATGGATTACCTAGTAGAAAAGATTTAAAAATCATCACAAACCTCCCCCCTTTTTTTTTCTATTGCAATTTCATGTTCTAGTTGCAATTTCTCGATTATTATATGATGATTCCTTAACTTTCCATATCTATATAGATAGAAACAGATATAACATCTCTTATGTCAATGACACAAAAGGGATATGAAATGAATGGAATTGGGATATAGATGGAATATAATGAAATAGAGCCACATTGAGGTTCCCTATGAAATGAGGCATGGAACGGAGTCACTACGAAGAAGTTCCTGGAGTTACGAAGGAAGCTTCGGACTCATATTGTTCATGGGTTGAGAACGGGAGTTGAACTCTATGAGGTCGAATCTCCCGTTGTTCCTCAATAGCTCAGTGGTAGAGCGGTTGGCTGTTAACTGACTGGTCGTAGGTTCGAATCCTACTTGGGGAGATTTGATTCATTCTTCATTCTTTCATGAAGAATTGAATGAAAGGGCTCGCTTTGACCGTTAGGAGTAGGTAACTCGTTCCCTGTCTTTGTTTCTATTGCATTCTATCTCATCGTATCACATTCTGTTCTACAATATTTGAGAATCACCCTCAATACCTCGGCATAGATCCGATCCTTGTAAATAG